GTAAAATTTCGGGGTATATTTCGACTTTACTTTTTTCTTTATTTCTTGTGTCTAGTTACTTTTTTGTTTCCATACAAAAATTCCGATCTTGATCTTGCTAAGGATCCCGATATGGATCCTTTAAATATAAACTTTAATGAACAGAGTCGAGAAAATAATCTATTTTTTATTATAAAAAATAGATTATCAATTGATAATAATGCAAGGATTACCAGCAATCCGTCTTGCTCTCACTAAAGAGATATCCATGATAGATATCAATATATCACTTGTGACTTTATTTGTTACAAAACACTAATTTGAATCTCAAATTGAAATGATTAAAATGAAATCATAAGAAGGAATATGTAAGCTACCCACTTGATTTCCATGGGATTGTAGTTCAATTGGTCAGAGCACCGCCCTGTCAAGGCGGAAGCTGCGGGTTCGAGCCCCGTCAGTCCCGGCGAATTCAAAAAAAAAAAGACATCCACTCCCCTTTTTGTTTCTGGGCAAGGGGATCAAAATGGTTTAATTTATTTTTTTTTTTCTTTTTCATCAAGCAAAAGAAAGGGGTATTTCCATTATTTTAACTAGCACCAATTGATGGTAGAGAGACATATGTAAATTAGGATAATTATTGAGAGCATTCAACACTTAAAGAAAGAGATACTGTACGGGGTTTCTGCTTTCTGCTTTTTGTCAATTGATCTCCCATCGTGTAGGAAAATGTAATAGGATGGCGTATAATACGTTTGCCAAGAGTACCTATGTATACTTTTATTTCTATGAAGTCAAGGAATTGAAAAAAGTTCGAATCCAACCAAGTAAAGAGGATATTTAAAAAATAAATATAAAATAAGTATTCCCTAATGAATATGCTCTTTTTAAAGATTAGAGCCGATGGTGAAGAAAAAACTCGTAAGAAAATATAATTTTAATTATAGTTAATTTTTTGGAATATTTTAGTTTTTTTACTGGGACTCGTCTTTATAACACTCCCCTTATTTGTTTTCCAAAAAGACGATAGACCCTTAAAAATTTTTGAAAATTTCAAATTGAACTTCGTACTTGTTTTCTCTATTTGATTTCTATTGTTTATTTAAGGTTCTTTATAAACTCTTTTTGTAAACAATCGAAGTAGAAAAGGTTTTTTATGATACTTCATCAGATGATTGTACAAGTAAAGTACTAGGTTGGAGAAAAGAAAGCGGGGAAAAAGAAAAATAAATAAATATTTTTTTATTGGATCAGGTATCTCATTATGTATTCGGTGTGGATAAAGGATCTTCCTATGTTATACTATTAAATTCTTGACGATGGGTCGATTTCATAGCTACGATATTGTTATTCATGATATTTCTTTCATTCAATATCATCGAAATCTAATTCATCTGAGTGAGTTTACAAGCGAAAGATTTCTCATCTCTATGGGATTAAATCCCGAGATAAAAAAAAAATAATAATAAACGATTAAATTATGGAAGTAAATATTCTTGCATTTATTGCTACTGCACTCTTCATTCTCATTCCTACTGCTTTTTTGCTTATAATTTACGTAAAAACGGTTAGTCAAAATGATTAATTTGAATACAATTTTACTATCAATAAAAAAAAACACAGAAAAAAGGGATTTAAATTTCTCGTCTTAAATGAAAGGAATGCCTTAGACTCAAGTATCCTAAGGGGCCCGCTAGTATGGTAGAAAGAGATCTCTTTCTACCATACTAGCCATTATGGTTATTGTAATGTATAAAGTACAAGTGAAATATCTTAATATAAAGGAATCCACCTATATCTCTTTTTTTTTAATCAATATAAATAGAATATGATAATGTATGTACATACTTTCTCAATTTCATTTGTTTGTTTGATCCGTTTAATACAGAAAATCCTAATTCGATGGAAACTTCTTTAGATTTCGAAAAGGGGTTACCCCATGAATGGTTAACCGTGTAAACCCTGATATAAAAATATAAAATGAGTCAATAAAACAGAAATCCAATTTCTAAAAAAAAATCTTAAAAAAAATTGCCGAACGGTCTATAAAACTAAAACAATTGATACAGGTTGATAGAGTTTGATTATTACCGCAATTAGGAGTACTTCTAGAGTCCACTTCTTCCCCACACTACGAGAGAGAGGGAAAATGTAAAAACTACCATTAAAGCAGCCCATGCGAGACTTACTATATCCATGTGAATTCTGCCCCCTATTTCTATGAATATGAAGAAACTATTCCATTATTGTTCACTAATATAATAATAGTATAATAATAGTGAAATCACTGGTACAGAGTCAAAAAAAGGGAGAGGTATTGGGTCACCATTGATGAACTACTCCAAAAAACACACTTATCTTATTCTTATAATGATTTATTCTTATTATAGAATTTCTAGTAGAATCGACAAGATGTAAACACAAGTAAACGGACACTTTTCGAAGTATCCAAGGAATCTGACTCACATGTAGAAAGAATAAGACTTTTATTTCTTTTATTTTTTTTTTTGTAAGTAAAAATAAAGGCAATTATTCATCTAATCTAATATTGATTGAATGTCTGAGCATTCCGAGACTTTCATTAGTCTGTATCCAAAGTATCTTAGGTCCTTTTCAAAACTATTAATTTAATTCTCCCTCTGGCTACCCAATCTAATTGAAGACTCAGTAAGTGGAACTAATTTTAGTAGTGGAAAGTAAAGATTTACGGATTTCCCCCCACTACTTTAAGTTTTCCTTGAATCTGATAGGCAAAACTTTAGGTTAGAGAAAGGAACCTCGAGAGCCAGGGGCACGATAAAGAAAGTATCAAGAGTCTTTTCCTACGTTTGTTATAATAGGGGATTTCAAGTCTGTTGTTGAGGCGGCACCCGGATTTGAACTGGGGAAAAAGGATTTGCAGTCCCCCGCCTTACCACTCGGCCATGCCGCCAAAACGATAGAAACTAGATTAAAATTTTATCTTTTTTTTTTCAACTCCGAAAAAATATATAGTTTTTCAGTCACAAAATATCGAAGAATCCAGTATAAATCCGAACCATTAACTATTGACTGTAAATTCATGACCATTTTTGAATTAAAATCGACATTTTTTTTTATTTCTAATAATAAAAGCAAATCATTAGAAATGTATTTATAACCAATCTATATTGAGTTTTTTCAATAAAAAAGAAAAATAAATCTTCTTCCATTTCAATTATAACAGTAATTCTGAGTATATGTAAACCCCAGAATCAGAACATACGTTACGTTGTGTTATAGAGCTATAGCTCTATAATGGGGTATTTTATCTCTCTAGGGATGCTTTTGAGGAGTAATTCTCAATAAATTTTTGTATTTCAATTTTTCATTGAATACATTGAAGAGAAAGTTTAATTTTTGATAGAGCACAGCATGTGCTGTCCCAAATAGAACTGTACCCCAATAAAAGAAGAAAAAGAGACGTATATATCTTATCTGTGCATTCTAAAAAAAAAATTTTTTAATAACTAAAAAAACACAAGTTTTCTTACCTATCTTCAATTCAATGATACTCTATTCAAAATAGGTAAAACTTTTTTCTGCAAATATTTTTTTGAACAATTAAATACAAATACATGAAAAAGTAAAGTGGTAAAAAAAGTTTTCTATTTATTATATATTTATCTGCTCGAACAGATCCAAGCATGAATACATTTTTTAATGGTATGCAATCGAATATGTAATATCATAGGTGAAAATGAAATTACTTTTTTTATAGTCTTTACAAGAGTCCATAAGTTCCAGTGGTATTTCTCAATTCTGTTCCATTTGGATCTATTTCTTATAATTATTAAAAAATTCCAATTGAATCTAGTCTCCGTTCATACGTATTTCATACATTCCATATATTTTGGAGTTGGATAAAATTTCATGTGATTCAGTAAACAGAATAGAAATTCCATTATTGCTAGATCGAATTCTATGGATATGATTCGGTGAAGAATGAGAGATGGGATGGTATTTTTTCAATAAACGGATAAATGGGAAATTCAAAAAAGATGCTCGGGGATGGAAAAGAGGGAACATCTACAATACCCGGATTAAATCAGATACAATTTGAAGGGTTTTATCGGTTTATTGATCAGGGGTTAATAGAAGAACTTTCTAAATTTCCAAAAGTTGAAGATATAGATCACGAAATTGAATTTCAATTATTTGTGGAAACATATCAATTGGTAGAACCTCTGATAAAAGAACGAGATGCTGTCTATGAATCACTTACATATTCTTCTGAATTATATGTATCCGCGGGGTTAATTTGGAAAACCAGTAGGAATATGCAAGAACAAAGAGTTTTTATTGGAAACATTCCTTTAATGAATTCCCTTGGAACTTCTATAGTAAACGGAATATACAGAATTGTTATCAATCAAATATTGCAAAGTCCTGGTATCTATTACCAGTCAGAATTGGATCATAACGGGATTTCGGTCTATACCGGCACCATAATATCAGATTGGGGAGGCAGGTTAGAATTAGAGATTGATAAAAAAGCAAGAATATGGGCTCGTGTGAGTAGGAAACAGAAAATATCTATTCTAGTTCTATCATCAGCTATGGGTTCGAATCTAAGAGAAATTTTAGAGAATGTTTGCTACCCTGAAATTTTCTTATCTTTCTTGACCGATAAGGAGAAAAAAAAAATTGGGTCAAAAGAAAATGCTATTTTGGAGTTTTATCAACAATTTTCTTGTGTAGGTGGGGATCCAATTTTTTCTGAATCCTTATGTAAGGAATTACAAAAAAAATTCTTTCACCAAAGGTGTGAATTAGGAAGGATTGGTCGCCGAAATATTAACTGGAGACTTAATCTTAATATACCTCAGAACAATATATTTTTGTTACCGCGAGATATATTAGCAGCTGCCGATCGTTTGATTGGGATGAAATTTGGCATGGGTACACTTGATGATATGAATCATTTGAAAAATAAACGTATTCGCTCTGTAGCGGATCTTTTACAAGACCAGCTCGGTTTGGCTCTGGCTCGTTTAGAAAAT